CTGAATGTACTCGAAAAAAGAACTCGGTTGTGTAATGATAAGATTAAAAAAGAATATTTACCCCAAATATATGATCCTTTTATAAATGGACCCTATCGTGGACGAATCAAAATTTTTTTTTCACTTTCAATTAAAAAGGAAATTTCTCGAAAAAATTATATAGAAAAGTTTTTGATAAATAAGATTCATAGTATGCTTCTTATTATTAATCGCCTAGAATTTGAACATAAACCAAATTCATTTGATAGAAAAGCATGCACAAAGCAAATAGATTATTTATTGAACTTAATCAATGAATTTGCTGTAAAATCAACATCAAGTTTAAATTTTAAAAGACCTTTTTTAGTTCCTGAACATGAACAAGTAAGAATTGATTCAGAAGATAGAATCCAAATTTTCAAATTTTTATTTGATGCAGATAGAACTCTTCCAAACGAGAAAACGATAAAAAAAAAATCTATTGCATTAAAAGAAATATATAAAAAAATCCCTCGATGGTCATACAAATTAATTAATGATTTGGAACAACAGGAAGGAGAAACCGAGGAGAGTGGGGTAGAGAATCATCAGATTCGCTCAAGAAAAGCAAAACGTGTAGTTATTTTTACTGATAACCAAGATAATACTGATATTTATAGTAATACCCAAGAAACTAATAATACTGATCAAACAGACGAAGTGGCTTTGATACGTTATTCACAACAATCAGATTTTCGTCGAGAACTAATCAAAGGCTCTGTGCGTGCTCAAAGGCGTAAAATAGTTACTTGGAAATTCTTTGAGGCAGACGTGCATTCCCCCCTCTTTTTGGACCGAATAGACAAATACCCTTTTTTTTCTTTTGATATTTCGGAACGTATAAACCGAATTTTTAGAAATGGTATGTGGACAAACACAGAACTCAAAATTTCGGATTCGAAAGAGAAAACCACAGAAAAAAGTGAGAAAAAAAAGGAAGAAGATAAAAAAGAAGAAGCCAAAAGAAAGGAGAAAGTACGTATAGAAATAGCGGAAGCCTGGGATAGTATTTTACTTGCTCAAGTAATACGAGGTTTTTTATTAGTAACACAATCGATTCTTAGAAAATATATTATATTGCCTTCATTGATAATAGTTAAAAATATCGCCCGTATGCTATTATTTCAATTTCCTGAATGGTCCGAAGATTTTAAGGATTGGAATCGAGAAATGTATGTTAAATGCACCTATAATGGCGTTCAATTATCAGAAAAAGAATTTCCAAAAAACTGGTTAACAGACGGTATTCAGATTAAGATCCTATTTCCTTTTCGTCTGAAACCTTGGCATAGATCGAATCCACGAGCCTCTTATAACGATCCAATGAAAAAGAAAGATTCCAAAAATGATTCTTGTTTTTTAACAATTTTTGGAATGGAAGCAGAATTCCCTTTTGATTCTCCCAGAAAACAACTTTCATTTTTGGAACCCATTTTTAAAGAACTCAAAAGAAAAATTAGAAAATTGAAAAAGAAATGCTTTCTAATTCTAAGAATTTTTAAAGAAAAAACAAAATTGTTTCTAAATGTTTCAAAAGAAATAAAAAAATGGGTCATTAAAAGGATTCTTTTTTTAAAAGAAATAAAAAAAGAACTATCAAAAATAAATCCAATTCTATTATTTGGATTGAGAAAAAGAAAAGTATATGAATTGAGTAAAACTAAAAAAGATTTGATAATAAGGAATCTGATGATTCCTGAATCGTCCATTGAAACTATACCATCGTCCATTGAAACTATACCTCGTAATTGGACAAATTATTCGTTGACAGAAAAAAAAATGCAGGATCTAACTGATAGAACAAACACAATCATAAATCAAATAGAAAAAATTACAAATGAAAAAAAGGGCGGATTTCGAATTCCGGATCGAAATATTCGTTTTAACAAAATAAGTGATGATAATAAAAGGTTGAAAGCACAAAAAAATATTTGGCAAATATTAAAAAGAAAAAATGCTCGACTAATACGCAAATCACATTATTTTATAAAATTTTTCATTGAAAGGATATACATAGATATCTTTCTGTGGATCATTACTATTCCTAGGCTCAATACACAACCATTTCTTGACTCAATAAAAAAAATTATTAATAAATACATTACCAATAATGAAACAAATCAAGAAAAAACGGATAAAAAAAATCAAAGTTTAATTCATTTTATTTCGACTATAAAAAAGGCACTATATACACTATATAATAGTAATATTAGTAATAAAAATTCAAATACTTTTTGTGACTTATCCTACTTTTCACAAGCCTATGTATTTTACAAACTCTCACAAACCCAACTTCTCAATTTGGATTTTTATAAGTTAAAATCTGTCTTGCAATATAATGGAGCAGCTCCTTTTATTAAGAATGAAATAAGGGGTTATTTTGTTGGACCACAAGAACTTTTTCTTTCTCAATTAAGACATAAGAATCGTCACAATTCGGGAATAAATCAATGGACAAATTGGTTAAAGAATCATTATCAATATGATATATCTCACATTAGATGGTCTAGACTAGTGCCACAAAAATGGCGAAATAGATTCAATCAACATTATATGAATAAAAATAAGGATTTAGGCAACTCATCTAAAAAAACCAAATTTATTCACTACGAAAAACTAAAAAGTTTTGAAAGGGCTTCATTACTGAATGAAAAAGATAATTTTAAAAAACAATATAGATATGATCGGTTAGCATATAAATCTATTAATCCTGAAAATAGGAAGTACTCGTCAATTTATGAATTGTCATTACACGTAAAAAATAACCAAGAAGTTTTTTCGAACTCCAACACAAATAAACGAAAATCTTTTTATATGCTGGAAGGTATTCCTATTATCCCTATCAATAATGATCGAGTACAAGATGATATTACAGATATGGATAAAAATCTGGATAGAAAATATTTTGATTGGAGAATTATCCATTTTTGTCTTAGAAAGAAAATCAATATTGAAGCTTGGATCAATATTGATACTGACCCAAACAGTAATAAAAAATGTACTAAGGATAAACTTAATGATTATCAAATAATTGATAAAATGAATAAGAAAAATTTTTTGGATTGGATGGGAATGAATGAAGAAATATTAAACCGCCCGATATCAAATCTTGAACGTTGGTTCTTCCCCGAATTTTTGATACTTTATAATTTGTATAAAACTAAACCGTGGGTTATACCAAAAAAATTACTTATTTTAGATTCTAATATAAATGAAAACGTTACTGATATTGAAAACAAAAGCATTGCTGGAAATAAAAAAAAAGATCTTTTTATATCCTCCAATGAAAAAAAATCTCTTGAATTAAAAAAACGAAATAAAGAGCAAAAAGAATCAGCGGACCAAGCAAACCTTGAATCTGCTCTTTCAAACCAAGAAAAAGATGTTGAAGAAGATTATACGGACTTGGAGATGAAAAAACAAAAAAATAAAAAACAATACAAGAACAATACAAAAGCGGAGTTTGATTTCTTACTAAAAAGGTATTTTCATTTTCAATTGCGATGGGATGATATTTTAAATAAAAAAATAATCAATAACATCAAAGTATATTGTCTCCTGCTTAGACTGATAAATCCAAGAGAAATAACTATATCCTCTATTCAAAGAGGAGAAATGAGTCTTGATATTCTGATGATTCAGAAAAATTTAACTCTTACCGAATTCATCAAAAGAGGAATTTTGATTATTGAACCAATTCGTCTATCTATAAAAAATGATGGGCAATTTATTATGTATCAAACCATTGGTATTTCATCGGTTCATCAAAGTAAACAAAAAATGAATCAAAAATATAGAGAAAAAACCCATATTGATAAGAATTCTGATGAAGTCATTACCAAATATAAAAAGATGACTGGAAATAGAGATAAAAATCATTATGATTTGTTTGTTCCTGAAAATCTTTTATCACCTAGACTTCGGAAAGAATTTAGAATTCTAATTTGTTTCAATTCTAGGAATAGAAATGATATGCATAAAAATTCAACATTGGGGAATGGGAATAAGGTAAACAGTCAAGTTTTGGATAAAAACAAAAGATATAAAAAGAAACTTATTAACTTAAAGTTATTTCTATGGCCGAATTATCGATTAGAAGATTTAGCTTGTATGAATCGGTATTGGTTTGATAGCAATAACGGCAGTCGTTTCGGTATGATAAGGATACATATGTATCCACGATTGAAAATCCATTAAATCCATTACTAGTACATTTTTGTTATCTTTCCCATAACGCAGCGGGTCTATGACGACAAAGAGGTGCACACATTCAATGTCTTACATTCTATTTTGATACATGATACTAATTCAATGACATATCAATTCGATCTAGAAATGAATCAATAAAATTGTCTGATTTTAGGACTAAGTTTTTATCGTTTTGGAAGATGGAAAACAACCATCCTTTTGTATACCTTTGTATACTGTATAGTATACTGTATACTTTTTCAAATTTTTAAATTAAAATCGGATTGATTTAATTTGATTTAATAAAATTCGAAATTAGAGCGAAATTAAGATTATTGTCTATACCAAACTAAAACAAGTGACATTATTATTACTGATCAATAAAAATATCTATCAATCAAAATATCTTAAAATAAAAAAAGAAGGGGGGTTCGTTTTATGGTAAAAAATTCATTCATCTCAGTTATTTCACAAGAAGAAAAAGAAGAAAACAGGGGTTCTGTTGAATTTCAAATATTTAGTTTCACCAATAGGATACGAAGACTTACTTCCCATTTACAATTACACAAAAAAGACTTTTTATCTCAGAGAGGTCTACGTAAAATTCTGGGAAAACGCCAACGCCTGCTATCTTATTTGTCAAAGAAAAATAGAATAGGTTATAAAGAATTGATTAATCGGTTGGATATTCGTGAATCAAAAACTCGTTAATTTGAAGAAGCATTTTGAATTATTTGATTTATTAGATCGTGAATTTGAATGAACTTTTTTTTCGTTTTCAGCAATTCAATTCATGAAAGAGTGAATTAAGGAAAAACTTATGAATATACCAGCTCCAAGAAAAGACCTGATGGTAGTCAGTATGGGTCCCCACCATCCATCAATGCATGGTGTTCTTCGACTTATCATTACTCTAGATGGTGAAGATGTTATTGACTGTGAACCAATATTGGGTTATTTACACCGAGGGATGGAAAAAATTGCGGAAAACCGAACAATTATACAATATTTGCCTTATGTAACACGTTGGGATTATTTAGCTACTATGTTCACAGAAGCAATAACAGTAAATGGACCGGAACAGCTGGGAAATATTCAAGTACCTAAAAGAGCCAGCTATATCAGAATAATTATGTTGGAGTTGAGTCGTATAGCTTCTCATCTGTTATGGCTCGGCCCTTTTATGGCGGATATTGGTGCACAGACTCCTTTTTTCTATATTTTCAGAGAAAGAGAATTAGTATATGATCTATTCGAAGCTGCCACCGGTATGAGAATGATGCATAATTATTTTCGGATCGGAGGGGTGGCGGCTGATCTCCCTTATGGCTGGATAGATAAATGTTTGGATTTCTGCGATTATTTTTTAATAAGGGTTGCTGAATATCAACAACTTATTACACGCAATCCTATTTTTTTAGAACGAGTTGAGGGGGTGGGCATTATTGGTCGAGAGGAAGTAATAAACTGGGGTTTATCAGGACCAATGCTGCGAGCGTCCGGAATACAATGGGACCTTCGTAAAGTTGATCAGTATGAGTGTTATGACGAATTTGATTGGGAAGTACAGTGGCAAAAAGAAGGGGATTCATTGGCTCGTTATCTAGTCCGAATTGGTGAAATGGTGGAATCTGTAAAAATTATTCAACAGGCTCTTGAAGGAATTCCGGGGGGACCATATGAGAATTTAGAAATCCGATACTTTGATAGAGAAAGGAATTCAGAATGGAATGATTTTGAATATCGCTTTATTAGTAAAAAACCTTCTCCTACATTTGAATTGCCGAAACAAGAACTTTATGTGCGAGTCGAAGCTCCAAAAGGCGAATTGGGAATTTTTCTGATAGGGGATCGGAGTGGTTTTCCTTGGAGATGGAAAATTCGACCACCCGGTTTTATCAATTTGCAAATTCTTCCTCAGTTAGTTAAAAGAATGAAATTGGCTGATATTATGACAATACTAGGTAGTATAGATATCATTATGGGAGAAGTTGATCGTTGAAATGATAATTGATACACTAGATACACTAGAATTACAAGAGATCGATTCTTTTTCTAGATTGGAATTTTTAAAGGGGGTCTATGGAATTATATGGTTACTTATTCCTATTTTGACTCTTGTATTGGGAATCACAATAGGCGTACTGGTAATTGTATGGTTAGAAAGAGAAATATCCGCGGGAATACAACAACGTATTGGACCTGAATACGCCGGCCCTTTGGGAGTTCTTCAAGCTCTAGCAGATGGGACAAAACTTCTTTTCAAAGAAAATCTTTTTCCATCTAGAGGGGATACTCGTTTATTCAGTATCGGTCCATCCATAGCAGTTATATCCATTTTAGTAAGCTATTTAGTAGTTCCATTTGGGTATCGCCTTGTTTTAGCGGATCTCAATATTGGTGTTTTTTTATGGATTGCCATTTCAAGTATTGCTCCCATTGGACTTCTTATGTCAGGATACGGGTCAAATAATAAATATTCCTTTTTAGGTGGTCTACGAGCTGCTGCTCAATCAATTAGTTATGAAATACCATTAACTTTATGTGTGTTATCAATATCTCTACGTGTGATTCGTTGATATATAGACATAAACCTTTCTCTATTCTTTCTAGGAAAACCGTGGAATGAATTGAGTAGGGTTAAAGATCTTCATTTTTTTTTTTTATTCATTATTCGGATTGAAAAATTCAATAAAATAAAATAGTTATATGAGTGAAAGAAAACAGCTTATATATTATATAATTTAGAATATAGAAATTCGCAGTAAAAATATTGAGTCTCATTTTCCATGTATAAGAGTTAAAGAGTTAAGCGAAAATAAACAAAATCGTTTACCCCAAGATTGGTCGATTAGTCATCCTGACTTGAAGCGGGCTCAAAAGATCCACGGTATTGATTTTTCACTATCATTTGTATGTATTAACATACATGTATTATCATAACGGAGGGTTGAACAAAAACGGGTGGATGGTTAGAAACACCAAGATATGTAACGGATTTGTAATGGAAATGGAAATTATGTAAATTATCCAAAAAGGGCTTTTTTACATAATATACAAACAACGAATACTAAATTGGGGCTTAAAGTTGGTAGAAATTATTAGGAAGTACTCCCCAAGGCACGATTCCAATCCAGAGTATGCTCCTATCCACCGATGAAATACATAACTATTGGGAACGAAAAAATCCTTTATTTTGTAAGCCCTCTTTTTTTAAGAATATAGAAAGAAGAATAGGAACGAAAAAAAAAAAAAAGAGAAAGAAACCCAATTCCAATAAAAAAAATATATCTTTTTTAGCCTTTTCCATATTCATATTCTATATTCATATATATATTCATATTCTATATTCATATATATATTCATATTCTATATTCATATATATATAGAATATGTATCATAATTCATGAATTAATATGGAATTCTTTTTCGTAAGTAAAAAAGACGGGTTAATTATGTTAGTTATATTTCTACAAGAAGTATTTTATTGAAGAATTAAGTTATTACTCAACAAAGAAGAATTGAAATTTTTTAAAGAAGGGGTGAGATCAATTCAGAAGTACTTTGTTTTTTTTTTTTATTTTATTATTAATTTATTTAATTATTAAAATAACAATTATATTAAACTAATAATTATAACAGACAGAATTCTATTGGTCTAATTTTGGACCGTCCAATAAGGTTTGACCTTATCCATCCTACAAATGTATCAAGATAAAATAATACTTACCCGGTCCTTAGATTTATTTATGGCCTTCAAGGAGCCGTATGAGATGAAAATCTCATGTACGGTTCTGTAATAGCGATGGTAACAGTGATGGTATCACCGACTATGATTATCTAACAGTTCAAGTACAATTGATATAGTTGAGGCGCAATCAAAATATGGTTTTGGGGGGTGGAATTTATGGCGTCAGCCTATAGGGTTTATCATTTTTCTCATCTCTTCCCTAGCAGAATGTGAGAGATTACCTTTTGATTTACCAGAAGCAGAAGAAGAATTAGTAGCAGGTTATCAAACCGAATACTCGGGTATAAAATTTGGTTTATTTTATGTTGCTTCTTATCTAAACCTATTAGTTTCTTCATTATTTGTAACAGTTCTTTACTTGGGAGGCTGGAATATCTCTATTCCAGACATATATGTTTCGGAGTTTTTTGAAATAAATAAGTTGGGTGGAATCTTTGAGGCGACTATTGGTATCTTTATTACATTAACTAAAACTTATTTGTTCTTGTTCATTTCTATCACAACAAGATGGACTTTGCCAAGGCTACGAATGGACCAACTATTAAATCTTGGATGGAAATTTCTTTTACCGATCTCTCTCGGTAATCTATTATTAACAACTTCTTCCCAACTCTTTTCGCTGTAAAGGAATAGTCTATATTCACAATTTGTCTCAAACAAGAGAAATAAACAAACATAAAATTATTCATATATATATTCACGATATGTTTTCTATGGTAACTGGGTTCATGAATTATGGTCAACAAACAGTACGGGCTGCAAGGTACATCGGTCAAGGTTTCATGATTACTTTATCTCACGCAAATCGTTTACCCGTAACTATTCAATATCCGTATGAAAAATTAATCACCGCGGAACGTTTCCGTGGTCGAATTCATTTCGAATTTGATAAATGTATTGCTTGTGAAGTATGTGTTCGTGTATGTCCTATAGATCTACCCGTTGTTGATTGGAAATTGGAAACAGATATTCGAAAGAAACGATTACTAAATTACAGTATTGATTTTGGAATCTGTATATTTTGTGGTAATTGTGTTGAGTATTGTCCAACAAATTGTTTATCAATGACTGAAGAATATGAACTTTCTACTTATGATCGTCACGAATTAAATTATAATCAAATTGCTTTGGGTCGTTTACCAATGTCAGTAGTTGACGATTATACAATTCGAACAATTTTTAATTCACCTCAAATAAAAAATAAGTAAATCTCTTGATTCAAGAATAAATTCCAATTATTTTAACAATACTAAGGTTCGGTTTTTATTTATTTATTTAAAATTTAAAGAAATAAAGGTTCTTTCGTTTTGTTTGGTCAATAACTAGAAATTCCAACTATTAATTGGTTGATAAGAGGCGAGTCTTCATTTTGATTGAAAATCTATTAATTAATATATCTGTATATATTTCGAAATAAAAAATTTCGGATTAGACCTATTCCTTCAGATAAAGAATAAAATTAGCCCAATAATTGTACCTCCATTTAGTCCCATCTCTTAGGATTAAATTAGGAATTTTTCAAAAATTATTAAAAAAAATTTCTGGTCGGGTTTCAATAAAGTCATGAAAAACATTTAGATTTATTTATCTCCTATTTTACATATAATGGATTTGCCTGGACCAATACATGACTTTCTTTTAGTCTTTCTGGGATTGGGTCTTATACTAGGCAGTATGGGTGTAGTATTATTTACCAATGCCATTTATTCTGCCTTTTCATTGGGGCTGGTTCTTGTTTGTATATCCTTATTTTATATTCTATTAAACTCCTATTTTGTAGCTGCTGCACAACTTCTTATTTACGTGGGAGCTATAAATGTTTTAATTGTATTTGCTGTGATGTTTATGAATGGTTCAGAAGATTCCAAAGATTTGAATCTTTGGACTGTTGGGGATGGGATTACTTTGCCTGTTTGTACAAGTATTTTTGTTTTACTAATGATTAGTATTACGGATACCTCATGGTACGGGATTATTTGGACTGCAAGATCAAACCAGATTATAGAGCAAGATTTGATAAGTAATAGTCAACAAATTGGAATTCATTTATCAACAGATTTTTTTCTTCCATTTGAATTCATTTCAATAATTCTTTTAGTCGCTTTAATAGGCGCAATTGCCGTAGCGCGCCAGTAATAAATCTCTAGAATTTCCAACAGTAATCAAAAATCAACTCTGTTCTGTGTTATTACATTTTTTTATCTTCCATTTAAAAATTGGTTATGTCTAAAAGTTAAAATAAAAACTCTTTTATTTAATCTATTACTAATACAATATATTTCTTTGTTCCGCACTTTATATTCTAGTCAATTGAATCTGTTAAATTGTTATTCAGTTCATATTGAAATGAATCAAAATTGATAAGGAGTTAGTCAATGATGCTCGAGCATATACTTGTTTTGAGTGCCTACTTATTTTCTATCGGTATCTATGGATTGATCACAAGCCGAAATATGGTTAGAGCCCTTATGTGTCTTGAACTTATACTGAATGCGGTTAATATAAATTTCGTAACATTTTCTGATTTTTTTGATAGCCGGCAATTAAAAGGAAATATTTTCTCAATTTTTGTTATAGCTATTGCCGCCGCTGAAGCAGCTATTGGACCGGCCATTGTTTCGTCAATTTATCGTAACAGAAAATCAACTCGTATCAATCAATCGAATTTGTTGAATAAGTAGTATTAATCATAGAAATTACAATATTCATAATATTCCAATTAACATGACCATACATTAAATCTAATTCATATTTTAGAAAATGTAAGAAATCAAAGTATCTTGGTTCTATCGTATGGGTCGATCCAGAAGTAGATTGCTTCCAAATTTCTGGTAAATTATTGATTCATCTGGTGTCTAAATATATGATTCATTTACAAGTTTACTAGATCGAAAATTTCTGACGTTTAAAAATTTATAGATCCAATGTCACATTCAGTAAAGATTTATGATACGTGTATAGGGTGTACTCAATGTGTGCGAGCCTGCCCAACTGATGTATTAGAAATGATACCTTGGGACGGATGTAAAGCTAAGCAAATCGCTTCTGCTCCAAGAACAGAGGACTGTGTCGGTTGTAAGAGATGTGAATCTGCCTGTCCAACGGATTTCTTGAGTGTTCGCGTTTATTTATGGCATGAAACAACTCGAAGTATGGGTCTAGCTTATTAATACGTTTCAGAAAACCCTACTCGAATACATTTGATTTTTTTACCTTTACCGACAAAAACCCGCGCTCAAAATATATTTATTTCGAGCACGGGTTTTTCTGGTCCAAGTTTATTTTGTTTTTACTATGAATAATTTTCCTTGGTTAACGTTAGTTGTAGTTTTGCCAATATCCGCGGGTTCCTTAATTTTCTTTCTGCCTCATAGAGGAAATAAGGTAATAAGGTGGTATACAATATGTATATGCATAGTTGAACTCCTTCTAACAACCTATGCATTCGGTTATCGTTTCCAATTGGATGATCCGTTAATGCAACTAACGGAGAATTATAAATGGATTAATTTTTTTGATTTTTACTGGAGATTGGGAATAGATGGAATTTCTATAGGACCCATTTTACTGACAGGCTTTATCACAACTTTAGCTACTTTAGCGGCTTGGCCCGTTACTCGAGATTCCCGACTATTCCATTTCCTAATGTTAGCAATGTATAGCGGTCAAATAGGACTATTTTCTTCTCAAGACCTTTTACTTTTTTTCATCATGTGGGAGTTAGAATTAATTCCCGTTTATCTACTTCTATCCATGTGGGGTGGAAAGAAACGTTTGTATTCAGCTACAAAATTTATTTTGTACACTGCTGGAGGTTCGGTTTTTTTATTAATAGGAGTTCTGGGTATTGGTTTATACGGCTCTAATGAACCGACATTAAATTTTGAAACATCAGCTAATCAATCGTATCCTGTAGTACTGGAAATAATATTTTATATTGGATTTCTTATTGCTTTTGCTGTCAAATCACCGATCATACCCCTACACACATGGTTACCAGACACCCATGGAGAGGCACATTATAGTACTTGTATGCTTTTAGCCGGAATCTTATTAAAAATGGGAGCGTATGGGTTGGTTCGGATCAATATGGAATTATTACCCCACGCCCATTCTATATTTTCTCCCTGGTTGATGATAGTAGGCACAATTCAAATTATCTATGCAGCTTTAACATCTCCTGGTCAGCGTAATTTAAAAAAAAGAATAGCCTATTCTTCTGTATCTCATATGGGTTTCATAATTATAGGAATTGGTTCTATAAGCGATACAGGGCTCAACGGAGCCATTTTACAAATAATTTCTCACGGATTTATTGGCGCTGCACTTTTTTTCTTGGCCGGAACGAGTTATGATAGAATACGACTTGTTTACCTCGACGAAATGGGCGGAATGGCCATCTCAATTCCAAAAATATTCACGACTTTCAGTATCTTATCAATGGCTTCGCTTGCATTACCGGGCATGAGCGGTTTTGTTGCCGAATTGGTAGTTTTTTTTGGAATACTTACTAGCCAAAAATATCTTTTAATAACAAAAATATTAATTACTTTTGTAATGGCAATTGGAATGATATTAACCCCTATTTATTCATTATCTATGTTACGCCAGATGTTCTATGGATACAAGCTTTTTTATGCCCCCAAAAACTCTTATTTTTTTGATTCTGGACCGCGCGAGTTATTTATTTCGATTTCGATCCTTTTACCGGTAATAGGTATTGGTATTTATCCCGATTTCGTTTTCTCATTATCAGTTGACAAGGCCGAAGCTATTCTATCAAATTTTTTTTATAGATAGTTTTTGTCAATAAACCAAAATTAAAAATACGATGATTTTAAAAATCGTTCATTGTACAAAAAAAGTCTTTTTCGGCTTTTAAGTTAAATAAAAAAATTGGAATTCTATTATAAACATATAACCAGATATTTGACATTTTGAGAACCATTTGAATCAAGTAATGGAAATGGAATGATTCAAATGGTTCTTGATGGTTGACATAAGGGTTTCATATCTATATGTATGCTGCCCTAGGCTTCCGATTGTCAAGTACTTTAATTAATTCAATTAGATGGTAATGTAAATGAACCATAACTATGCAACCCTATTCCTAATAGATTAACCCCAAAATAACATATCCAAATTATAAGAAAGCCCATTGAGGCCACAATTGCAGAATTTTCCGTTTTATAATTTTTATTTGTTCGAATATGTAAATAAATCGCAAATATGGTCCAAGTAATAAATGCCCAAGTCTCTTTTGGATCCCAATTCCAATAGGATCCCCATGCTTCATTAGCCCATACTGCTCCCGAAAGAATACCTATGGTTAAAAGGATAAATCCTAAACTAATAATACGATAACTCCATTGATCCAATTGTTGAATTAATTGATATCTGTAATAATTCTGAGAAGAAATCAAAGAAGTGTTTTTTAACACATTGTTTCTTTCATTCACGTATTGAATCTCACCAAAGGAAAATGGCTCAGTTAATAAATTCTTGCTTTTACTAAAAACCCTTATGGATTTTCGAAATGTAATGACTAGAAGAGCTAGTGATAATAATGATCCACACAAAAGAGCTGCATAGCTCAACACCATCATACTTACGTGCATCATTAACCAATGTGATTGGAGAGCCGGTACTAATATTGCAGATTGATGCATTTCATTTAAAAGACCTGAAGTAGCGAAACCCTGGGTAAAAATCACACTTGGCGCGGTTATTGCGCTTAAATGGTTTTTATGTTTTTTAAAATACGGAATCATATGAATAATGGAAAAACCCCACGACAGAAAAATTAATGATTCATATAAATTGCTTAATGGTAAATGCCCAAAATAAATCCAACGAATAACTAATAATCCTGTTATGCAGAAAAAAGTAGCTATCATGCCCTTTTCTGATGAATCATATAGTCCTACGATTTCATCGACAAATAAAGTTATCAAATGAATTGTAATTACAATTGAAATGATCGAAAAGGATATATGAGTTAATATACGTTCTAAAGTTGAAAATATCATAAAATTTATTAAAGGGGGTCCTCAATTATAGGAATTGAAATAGGGAATTGAATTCATTATAGGGCTTACTCTTTTAGAAAAAGCCATGCCGCCACTCGGACTCGAACCGAGATGCTCTAGCACTGCTTCCTAAGAGCAGCGTGTCTACCGATTTCACCATAGCGGCTTATTCAAAATAATAATAACCTATTTTTATTCAATCGTCGAGATTTGGAGGGTTAATTCCATATTTATTTAGGAAACATTCAAATTGATGACTAAAAATTTGTTTCAAAATTAGGCATTTAATCTAAACGTTTTCTTTAATAATATTAAGAATCTTATCTTTTGTTTATTAGTTATTTTAGAGTATCCTTTTTTAACTTAACTAACAACGGGATTTTTCATTTTGTAGTTTATTACTTTTTTATTACTTTACTTTATTTATGGTCTCCTGAAAATAAAACGGAACATTTGTAACGAGAGAATTTTGCCATGGCTCGAAAACCAAATGAATTCCATTCTCTAATGTTTTAACCTGAGCAATAACATTAGAGAATGGAATTCATTTTGTTTTAATAAAAATGAAATAGTAATTTAGATTAGAATCTATTATTATTAGATTAATATTATTTATAGTCTTGATAACTTCTAAATTTTATAAAAAAATTCTAACAAAAATTAGAATCATTTTTTTTGAATTAGACCTATTCATATTATTTAGTCTATTGTTTGATTATTTATTTGTCACACAAAAAAAACTTTTTGAGTTACCGGTAGAAAGAGATTTCGCTAATGAAAAAGCTTTCAATGCTGCCCAATATCCTTTCTTTTTCCAAAGATTTTTACGAATACGTTTTTTTGAACTAGAGGTGCGCTTTTTTGGAACTGCCATTTTAAAATGATAATCGGTTCATCGGTTGGATGTGAAAGACATCTAGTGTTCAAAATCAATTGTTCTTTACTATATCTCTAGCTAGCTATTCTATAAATAGCACTCCCTTCATCATAAAAGGTGTTTGGAAAAATTGTTTAAAATATTACTAAGAACAATACGATCTACTATGCCAACTAGAATAGATTGAAGTTGATAAAATCAAAAATACAAACAAAAGGGGTTTTGGGTCTTTACTTTCTATTTTTGTCATATTACATTCTTACATGTAATAAAATACATGAAAAGGTTTAAAAACTACCCGGAAAGGTTTAAAAACTCAATTCCTCTTCCGCTTAATATTAATAAAAAAAAAACTGTAATAATTTTTCTTTTTTTTTATTATATTTAAATATATTTATTTAAATATATTTAAATTATATAAAAAAAAAAAAAAGAAAAAAAATGGGTCAAGTTCGAAGAAAGAGGACACTTAATTTTAATTTTTAAACTCGAATGGTCCTAGGTAGTTAATTGATTAAAATATACAAAACACTTTCTAACAACTAAAATAAAAGCCATTTTTTTTGCCCCCTCCGTTTTTATTTTACATAAAAAAGTCTAGGATAGCAAAGCATTTCCTATAAATAGTTTTTATTGGAATCGAAGACAATCAATTAGTTCTAAAAAAATTCGTTAATGATTGGGAATAACCGAACCAAACTTCATAAAATAGGTTTTATGAGTCAAGTTACGGGCCCTATGATTCCTATTAACTATCTTTTTGCTGTCATTATTTAGCCTTGCTCTATAGATATAAATAAATTATTGTAATACGTAATAATTAGATCGAAATTGCAATTTTTCGTTTTTATCTTCATAAATTTTTCGTTTTTATCTTCATAAAATTTCATATTAACAATTCAATACTAAATAATAAATGAAATTTAATAATAAATAATAAATGAAATTTAATTTTAATAATAAATGAAATTTTAAGTACATATTTATTTTTCGCTCGTAACTTGTTTATATTTTATATCATTTGACTAACCCTAATTCTTCATCTTCATTTGAAATATTTGAAATAGTTTGGAAAGATTCCGAATAATTAAATAATTTAAATAATTAAGGCTGGAAAATGAAATTCTATTTAAGTTGTATTTTATATATCTTAATTTTTTTATTAATCGACCGCTTTCAAAAGAAAAGAAATAAGAACTGGTAAATCAGAAACAATTAATTAAGATAATTTTTTTATTTATTTTTATATGGAATATACATATCAATATTCATGGATCATACCGTTCATTCCCCTTCCAGTTCCTATGTTAATAGGAGCTGGACTTCTACTTTTTCCAACGGCAACTAAAAATCTTCGCCGTATGTGGGCTTTTCCGAGTGTTTTATTATTAAGTATAGTTATGATTTTTTCAGCCCATTTCTTTATTCAGCAACTAAATAACAATTCTGTCTATCAATATGTATGGTCTTGGACCATCAATAATGATTTTTCTTTAGAGTTCGGTTCCTTAATTGATCCACTTACTTCTATTATGTCAATATTAATCACTAGTGTTGGGGTTATGGTTCTTATTTATAGTGATAATTATATGTCTCATGATCGGGGATATGTGAGATTTTTTGCTTATATGAGTTTTTTCAATACTTCAATGTTGGGATTAGTTACTAGTTCTAATTTAATACAAATTTATATTTTTTGGGAATTGGTTGGAATGTGTTCTTATCTATTAATAGGTTTTTGGTTCACCCGACCCAGTGCGGCGAATGCTTGTCAAAAAGCGTTTGTAACTAATCGTGTTGGAGATTTTGGCTTATTATTAGGCATTTTAGGTTTTTATTGGATAACCGGTAGTTTTGAATTTCGGGATTTGTTTGAAATATTCAATAATTTGGTTTATAATAATGAAGTTAATCCTTTATTTGTTACTTTCTGTGCTTTCCTATTATTTGCTGGCGCAGTTGCTAAATCCGCTCAATTCCCCCTTCATGTCTGGTTACCCGATGCCATGGAAGGGCCTACCCCTATTTCAGCCCTTATACATGCTGCTACCATGGTAGCAGCAGGAATTTTTCTTGTAGCTAGGCTTCTTCCTCTTTTCATAGTTATACCTTATATATTAAATATAATATCTTTGATAGGTATAATAACATTGTTTTTAGGAGCTACTTTAGCTCTTGCTCAAAAAGATATTAAGAGAGGTTTAGCTTATTCTACAATGTCTCAATTGGGTTATATGATGCTAGCTTTAGGTATGGGTTCTTATCGAGCTGCTTTATTTCATTTGATTACTCATGCTTATTCGAAAGCATTGTTGTTTTTAGGATCTGGATCTATTATTCATTCGATGGAAGCTATTGTTGGATATTCTCCAGATAAAAGTCAGAATATGGTTCTTATGGGCGGTTTAAGAAAACATGTACCAATTACAAAAATTTCTTTTTTATTAGGTACACTTTCTCTTTGTGGTATTCCACCTCTTGCTTGTTTTTGGTCCAAAGATGAAATTCTTAATGATAGTTGGTTATATTCACCGATTTTTGCAATAATAGCTTATTCTACAGCAGGATTAACCGCCTTTTATATGTTTCGCATCTATTTACTTACTTTTGAAGGACATTTAAACATTTATTTTCAAA